ATAGATGAAAATCAAAGGATTTATAATCCCGATCCGTGCAGTAACATCATTTTGAATCCATTCCATTTAAATTGGTGCTTTCTCCAACCCAATTATTGGGAAGAGACATCCACAATAATTAGCCTTGGACAATTTCTTTGTGAAAATCTATGTCTATTTAAATATGGATCACACATAAAAAAATCTGGTCAAATTTTAATTGTTCATGTTGACTCTTTAGTTATAAGATCAGCTAAGCCCTATTTGGCCACTCCAGGAGCAACGGTTCATGGACATTATGGAGAAACCCTTTATGAAGGAGATACATTAGTTACATTTATATATGAAAAATCCCGATCTGGTGACATAACACAAGGTCTTCCAAAAGTGGAACAAATCTTAGAAGTGCGTTCGATTGGTTCAATATCGATGAACCTTGAAAGGAGAGTTGAGGGTTGGAACGAACATATACCAAAAATTCTTGGAATCCCCTGGGGATTCTTGATTGGAGCTGAGCTAACCATAGTCCAAAGTCGTATCTCTTTGGTTAATAAGATCCAAAAGGTTTATCGATCCCAGGGGGTACAGATCCATAATAGACATATAGAGATTATTGTACGTCAAGTAACATCAAAAGTGTTGGTTTCAGAAGATGGAATGTCTAATGTTTTTTTACCTGGAGAATTAATCGGATTGTTGCGAGCGGAACGAGCAGGGCGTGCTTTGGATGAAGCGATCTGTTATAGGGCAATCTTATTGGGAATAACGAAGGCATCCCTGAATACTCAAAGTTTCATATCCGAAGCAAGTTTTCAAGAAACTGCTAGAGTTTTAGCAAAAGCTGCTCTACGAGGCCGTATTGATTGGTTGAAGGGCCTGAAAGAGAATGTTGTTCTGGGGGGGATTATCCCTGTCGGTACCGGATTCAAAAAATTAGTGTACCGTTCAAGGCAAGACAAGAACATTCATTTGGAAATCAAAAATCAAAATCTATTCGAGTTGGAAATGAGAGATATTTTGTTACACCATAGAGAATTTTGATTTTCTTGCGTCCCAAACAATTTCTATGAGACGCCAGAAAAATCATTTACGCGATTTCATAATTCCTAAGGGGAGATTCATTCTTTTTACTTTCTAGTTATTGATTTGGTAATAAATAAAATGAAAAAAGAAAAAAAAAAAAAAAAAATGAATGGTTGGGGCTGTGTATCAACGGTCAATCCCGGTAGAAGGTTCCGTCGGAACAATTTTTTATTTGTTCAAAAAAAAAAGACAAAGTGTGGGAAAAATGACAAGAAGATATTGGAACATCCATTTGGAAGAGATGATGGAAGCAGGAGTTCATTTTGGTCATGGTACTAAGAAATGGAATCCTAGAATGGCCCCTTACATCTCTGCAAAGCGTAAAGGTATTCATATTACAAATCTTACTAGAACTGCTCGTTTTTTATCAGAAGCCTGTGATTTAGTTTTTGATGCAGCAAGTGAGGGAAAAAATTTCTTAATCGTTGGTACCAAAAATAAAGCAGCGGATTCAGTAGCATCAGCTGCAATAAGGGCTCGATGTCATTATGTTAATAAAAAATGGCTTGGTGGTATGTCAACGAATTGGTCTACTACGGAAACGAGACTACATAAGTTTAGGGATTTAAGAGCAGAACAAAAGATGGGGAAACTCAACGGTCTCCCCAAAAGAGATGCTGCAATGTTGAAGAGAAAATTATCTACTTTGCAAACATATCTGGGTGGGATCAAATATATGACGGGGTTGCCCGATATTGTAATCATCGTCGATCAGCAAGAAGAATATACGGCTCTTCGAGAATGTGTCATTTTGGGGATTCCGACGATTTGTTTAATCGATACAAATTGTGACCCAGATCTCGCAGATATTTCGATTCCAGCCAACGATGACGCTATAGCTTCAATCCGATTGATTCTTAACAAATTAGTATCCGCAATTTGTAAGGGTCGTTCTAGCTATATAAGAAGTTGTTGATTATGATTATGTTATGATTAAGAATAATTAAGATTAGTTAATTAGTTGGGAACTTCATAGATTTATTGGATCGGTTACTATTCTTGTCTTGGATTAAAAAAAAAGAGAAAATAGGGATATTTCTATTATGTTATGTGATTTCTTGATATCCTAAATATATGATTAATGATTAAAGTAGAGATGAGTTGAGAAAGAGATGGTTGAATCAAAATAATTCCTTTTTTTAAGTTCGATTTCTGTCCGAGGACAATATGAATGTTATACCATGTTCCATTAAAACGCTCAAAGGATTATATGATATATCAGGTGTAGAAGTAGGCCAACATTTATATTGGCAAATAGGAGGTTTACAAATTCATGCCCAAGTACTTATCACTTCTTGGGTCGTAATTGCTATCTTATTAGGTTCAGTCATCATAGCTGTTCGGAATCCACAAACCATTCCGACCGACGGTCAGAATTTCTTCGAATATGTTCTTGAATTTATTCGAGACTTGAGCAAAACTCAGATTGGAGAAGAATATGGTCCTTGGGTTCCCTTTATAGGAACTATGTTCCTATTTATTTTTGTTTCTAACTGGTCAGGCGCCCTTTTACCTTGGAAAGTCATACAGTTACCTCATGGGGAGTTAGCCGCCCCCACGAATGATATAAACACTACTGTTGCTTTAGCTTTACCGACGTCAGTGGCATATTTTTATGCTGGTCTTACCAAAAAAGGATTAGGTTATTTCGGGAAATACATTCAACCAACCCCAATACTTTTACCAATTAACATCTTAGAAGATTTCACAAAACCCTTATCTCTTAGCTTTCGACTTTTTGGGAATATATTGGCTGATGAATTAGTAGTTGTTGTTCTTGTTTCTTTAGTACCTTCAGTAGTTCCTATACCTGTTATGTTTCTTGGATTATTTACAAGTGGTATTCAAGCTCTTATTTTTGCAACTTTAGCTGCGGCTTATATAGGGGAATCCATGGAGAGTCATCATTGATTAGCTTTCGAAATAGTCTTTTTTTTTAGATTATCCCAATTCAAGAAACGCACGGTTCAATATAATCTATTCGGTTCTTGGTTGGGGAACATAATAGATACAAATACGTATGTATATACGATTAGAGTTGTAGGAGGAAAGATAGACGATATTACGAAATTGTGAAAAAAAAAAAGGATGGGGTGGAGGGTCATGGTAGATATATGGTAATGTCTATAAGTCCGGCCAGACCCCGTATATCTTTCGAAGAAGGATTCTAGAATCCGATTCAAATTCAATTTCAAATTCAATATCAAATACGGGCGGTTTACGTTATGAAAAAAACAAATGTATATGTGATATTAGATATATACTAGTTATATATAGGTTATCCCTATCTAATTTATTATTTTAATTCGAAGTTTTCAGTTACTTCGACTCGATAGATTTGAGTGATCAAAAAATAAGTAATAATTCATTGGTTGCTTGTATCATTAACCATTTTTTTTTGTATGAGGAACTTATCATGAATCCACTGATTTCTGCCGCTTCCGTTATTGCTGCTGGATTGGCCGTAGGGCTTGCTTCTATTGGACCTGGAGTTGGTCAAGGTACTGCTGCAGGCCAAGCCGTAGAAGGTATTGCAAGGCAGCCGGAAGCAGAAGGTAAAATACGAGGTACTTTATTGCTTAGTCTAGCTTTTATGGAAGCTTTAACAATTTATGGGCTGGTCGTGGCATTAGCACTTTTATTTGCGAATCCTTTTGTTTAATTGAACCCTAGAATTCAAATGTAAATAAAAAAGTACGTTACATACTTTTTCTTATTTTATTAACTCGTTGCCGTTGGCTTCTGCGAATTATATCAACACTTTACTCCTAAATTATGTATTTGTTGAGACAATACCATATCCCGGGAAGGACTGATTTGAGGATGAGGAATTAGTGGATTCGCTCGCTTTCTTCCTTCCCGTCTACTATGGAAAGCTTTTTTGCTTTGATTTTAGGAAGTCTTTCAACAAAGGAGATATTTCACAATTGACATGAGACCTAGGACCTAACCTAATAAGTAAGTATCTTATTGGAAACTTCAAAAAAAAAGGGCGAGCGAAGTGATACAAAAAGAACTCTGTTCTTTGTTAGTCCTATCTATAAGAGGAGAACATATGAAAAATGTAACCGATTCTTTCCTTTCCTGGGGCCACTGGCCATCCGCCGGGAGTTTCGGGTTTAATACCGATATTTTAGCAACAAATCCAATAAATCTAAGTGTAGTGCTTGGTGTATTGATTTTTTTTGGAAAGGGAGTGTGTGCGAGTTGTATATTTCAAGAATAGGTTGGATCCAACCGACTGCACTTTATTTATATTTTTTTTTTATAGGATAAATAGGAAAAAAAAGTGCACGATCTCGGCGAATTACTTCTGAATAAATTCATAAATCATATGTTAAGAACCATAGCATTTCGTGACTCATTGGTAAATAATTTGATTCTCTATCAACCAATAATGTGAGACTATTAACATGGTTAAAGCTAAACTGTTTTAAGTCCAGGCATAACATGGTATTCTTTCTACCACTACGTTAGTACCGAAAATATTTTAACAATGAATAGTTGGTAATTTATCCGATATAGAACACTCATATCGATAAAATGATTTGAACCATTTACTAGAAAAATGGGCACCTTGCCCTTTATTATCCAATGCCGAATCGACGACCTATGTATAAAAAAGAGGAATTTTTTGGATTTGAAGAAAAAAGAAAAAAAAAAAAGAAAATATATATTAGAAATAGAAATTTGAAATGAAATAAAAAATAAAGAAAGAACAAATAAAGAAACAACTTTGTTGACAATTATAGATTTTTTGTTTGGTCGGAAGAGTCCTCCTAATATTCTGGTCTTTTATATTGGTTTCGATATCTTTGAATATGAACAGAAAAGAGAGGATAGGCTCATTACATTAAAAGATATGGGAATGCCCATAAAATAAATAATTGAGCGTGAGAGCCAAATGAATCGAAAGATTCATGTTTGGTTCGGGAAGA